AGAATTAGATCTTCATTATCTAAACGGACCCGGAACATACCGTTGGGAAGTGATTCAGTAATTAAACCTTCATGAATCAATTTTTGTTCTTTCATTCCAGGTAACCTCCTTGAAGTATCAACTAATGGAGGAAGAGTTATATAACTTACTTTTCCTCTCTATTTTACAAATAGGAAGTTAGAGATAAAATTCGGATACTAGAAAGGGAGGATTACCATATACAAAACAACATTTCTCCTCCAATTCTTTCTAGTCGCGCTTCTCGATCTGTCATTATACCTCGAGACGTAGAAAGAATTACAATTCCCATTCCGCCTAAAATCTTAGGAATTCGTTGATAGTTGGAATAAATTCGCAAGCCCGGTCGGCTGATACGCTTTAAAACGGTTCTAGTTCTATATATTCTTTTTCCATTCTTTCTATGTCGCAGAGTTGAAACCAAGAAATATTTGTTACTTTCCTGATGTTTCCGAACGTTTTCAATAAAACCTTCTCGTAGAAGTATTTTTACAATGTTTTCGGTGATATTTGTAGATGCTATTCGAACCGTTCTTTTTGTATCCATATCAGCATTTCTTATAGAAGTTATTAGATCGGAAATAGTGTCCCTACTCATGACGAACTATAATTATAGGTTCCTCCTAATTTTGAGCTAATCAACATGTTTCCTTTTTTCTTTGTTTGAATTTGGAATTAATTATTATAAAGTATATACGTGAACCACAATCTACTAATTTGATCTATTTCAGATACCCTACTATATCATAGTCTCATTTACTAGTCTTTATAAGACTTCAGGAGCTAATGAAACTATTTTAGTAAAATTCAACTGTCTCAATTCCCGGGCGATCGCACCAAAAACTCGAGTTCCTTTTGGATTTCCTTCTTGATCAATGACAACTGCAGCATTGTCATCATATCGTATTATGATACCGTTTTCACGTTTGAGTTCTTTACATGTACGTACAATTACAGCTCTAATTACTTCTGATCTTTCTAAAGGCATATTGGGAACTGCTTCTTTGATGACAGCAACAATAACATCACCAATATGAGCATATTGTTGATTACCAGCTCCTATGATTCGAATACACATCAATTTTCGAGCGCCGCTGTTATCCGCTACATTCAAAAGGGTCTGAGGTTGAATCATATCATTTTTATTTCAATCTGTTATTTCAATGCAAAAGGGTGAAAGAAAAAAAAGAAATATTGTCCGTCCAGAAATAAATAAACTTGCGGTTGTTTTTTCATCCTCAATACCCCTTTTTGTGTAGTTCTACATCTCTATCCTGAAATAAGAAATTGAGTTCGTATAGGCATTTTGCGCGCAGCTATTGCGATAGCTGCTCTAGCTACAGTTTCTGATACTCCACCCATTTCATAAAGTATTCGACCCGGTTTAACAACGGATACCCAATATTCGGGGGATCCTTTACCCGAACCCATACGTGTTTCCGCAGGTCTTAGTGTAATAGGTTTGTCGGGAAATATACGTACCCATATTTTTCCACCGCGACGCGCATATCGTGTCATTGCCCTTCGTCCTGCTTCTATTTGTCTAGCTGTGATCCAAGCGGGTTCAAGTGCCTGAAGAGCGTATCTGCCAAAACTAATATGATTGCCTCGACAAGATATTCCCTTCATTCTTCCTCTATGTTGTTTACGAAATCTGGTTCTTTTGGGGTTATAGTCGATGGTTGTTTCTTAATTCCATCTCTACTGCAGAACCGGACATGAGAATTTCTTCTCATCCAGCTCCTCGCGAATGAAAGGATTCAAATTCAATAATGTTACAGAAGATTATAGATACACATTAATAGATAATACACTAAGTACTAAGTAATGGTTTTTATTGATATGTAATTTGTTACATAGGAAGATGTAGGTAGAAGATATACAATATAGCTAAACATGTGTCTATTTATGTATATTTATACAGAATGTAATGCTTCCGTTTTTTATAACGAATCTTTTCCTTGTTTTTATCTCTCTCGAATTATGCCAAAATAGTGTAATCCACTAAATAGAGGTTTCGCGGGCGAATATTTACTCTTTCCTGTTTCATTCGTAGGTTTAAGCCATGACCTCTCAGAATAAATCAAATTTTTTTTTATTGGTTCGTTCCGCCATCCCACCCAATGAATTATTAGGATTCATTTTCAATAGAATCCTATGCAGTCACAGGTTTTGTCGTTCCCATAGCTTCTCCATTAATGGGTAGGTCCGACCTCTGCAATGGAGCGTTCCAGAAAATTCGTTCCCGAGTCAATTTCCTTAGTTTTTATTAACCCGAGGCTCTTTATTATTTCGAATTTTATTCTATATATTAATATGAAATATTAATAATATATAATATTTAATAATATTTAATAATATTGAATTCTTAATATTTGCATTTTTATATTTCGAATTAGTAATTCGAATTACTAATTATTCAGTATTGATGCTTTCTCACACTGCCTTTTATGACATGATTCATAGACCATACATATTGGAA